ATTTTTTTGACTCATCTCGTTCTCCGTGTAGGATACCTCTTTTCTTTTTAGTCTCATTCGATAGATTAAATGAAGAAAACTGCTCTACTATTTAATCTAATGAGTTCAAATTTAAGTAAATTCAATTTTAATAAAGTAGAAAGGGGCGTATTCTAGGTTTTAAGGTCACTTAAAAAAAAAAAAAAAAAAAGAATCTTAAAAAAAAAAAAAAAAAGAATCAAACAACTTATTTTCAAATTTTTACATATTCATTCAAAAAAAGTTATATGTTTTGACTGAAGTTAGATAATAGAGTTATTTTTTTTATGTATTATTTTTTTTATGATTAATTTCTTAAAGAGTTTTTCAATTAATCATTTACGTGAATTCTGAATCCTGAGATAGTGCAGATGCCAAAGACGATGAATTAAGTTCTTTTTATCTTTCTCTATTTTTGTTCATACCACCTATAATGATTGATAATTCAAAAATTTTCAATTGAATTTTTTTAATTCTTGGAACTAGTTATCTTTCTCTATTTCTAAAAAAAAATTAATTGAAACTTAGGGAAGTACTTTAGAAACATATGTATAAAAAAACATATTTTATTGAGTCCCTTCATGCCTACTATAACTAGTTATTTCGGTTTTCTACTAGCAGCTTTAACTATAACCTCAGTTCTATTTATTGGTCTAAGCAAAATACGACTTATTTGAAATTAATTGAATGCAGATTTTTTTATAAAAAAGGATTTCGGTGGTATTTCATATGTTCGATAGTTCCTTACCGTGTTAATTACCCAATTTTGGTCATTGAGATTCATCGGCAATACAGATTAAGAGCTAGGAATAGATAGTACCTCTCTTTTCTCCCTTTCAAAAATGAAAACAAAAGAAAATTGAAATGATTGAAGTTTTTTTATTTGGAATCGTCTTAGGTCTAATTCCTATTACTTTGGCTGGATTATTCGTAACTGCTTATTTACAATACAGACGTGGTGATCAGTTGGACTTTTGATTAATTAACATCTCGTTTTTTTTACTGACCCCCTTCTTGCTTTCATATGCGGGAGGTCTAATTCAGATTGCTACTCAATAATTTGCGAACAGTGGAATTTTGACACAATCTAATAAACAAGAGTGAAATCACGCTCTGTAGGATTTGAACCTACGACATTGGGTTTTGGAGACCCACGTTCTACCGAACTGAACTAAGAGCGTTTTTCTTGTTTTTTTTCTAAAAAATGAAAAGGCTAGAACGAGGACATTCTTTAACCCGAATCGATTTTGTACGTATATACTATATCATAGTATATCATAAATTTCAGAATTCTATGTATGTCCAATTTTATTAAAAAAAATAGATCAAAATAGATACCTCGTTACTGCTCTTCTGAGCAGTAATAGGTAGGGATGACAGGATTTGAACCCGTGACATTTTGTACCCAAAACAAACGCGCTACCAAGCTGCGCTACATCCCTTTCAATTGGTTTACAGTGTCATTGTAGAGAATTCCTGTCTTGTTTTCCACATCCTTCTTTTTTTTTTATTGGTATATCAAATTCATTTCTTCTTTTTTTCTCATATCAGATAACAAAGATATAATTCAAAAATTTACTTTTTTTTTTACGATAATTCTCTCCATTTCAATTTTACATAAATAGGCGTTTCCGTTTTCAAATGGAATCTATCAGATCATTCTAGTAGACAATATTTCAATTCTAATTTTGAAAGTGGGGGCAGAAGTTACGTATATAAATACAAGAACTTCTTAACTACATGTACATCTGTAGTTATATATATTACTATATATAATGTAATACAATAAAGAAGAAAGAAGGAGGATTTCAAATGCGAGATCTAAAAACATATCTTTCCGTAGCACCGGTACTAAGTACTCTATGGTTCGGTTCGTTAGCAGGTTTATTAATAGAGATTAATCGTTTATTTCCAGATGCATTAACATTTCCATTTTTTTCATTCTAGTTATTAACATCAGAAAGGGGTGAAAAATTTAGAGATACAATCAACAATCGGGGACTAATTATCCCCCCCCACCTTTTCTAATTAATTCTAAAAAAATAATTAGAAAAAGTGGAGGGGGCGAAAGGTCATAAAAATGAGGGTTCAGGATCCAATTAAATTAGTAATAGAACGAAAAAAGTGTTGCTAGGGAAAGAGTATCCTATGAGATACTTAAAAAAAAAATACTGTACAAAGATTTGAAATATAGTTTTCACAAAATAATTGTATTGCTTATTATTTTATTTTTATTTAATTACTAATTAATATTCATTGCAACGAAATATTTCATAATTTTTTTTAGTTAACAGCTTCTATTTTTTTGGTTCTTGTTCTTTCTGGATCCTAAAATTAAAATAGAAGATTGAGGTGAATCATAAATCCAAAGGAGGTTTCATGGCCAAGGGTAAAGATGTTCGAGTAACAATTATTTTGGAATGTACCAGTTGTGTTCGAAATGATATTAAGAAAGAATCAGCGGGAATTTCCAGATATATTACTCAAAAGAATCGGCATAACACCCCTAGTCGATTGGAATTGAGAAAATTCTGTTCCTATTGTTATAAACATACAATTCACGGGGAAATCAAGAAATAGATCAAATTGAGTGCTTGTATGTCAACTTTTATTTTCAGAACAGGAATAATGCTAGTATCTATATATTATTACATATATATAAATATAAACAAATAAATCAATAGAAAGAAATCTAATCCTATATTCTTAATTCTATATAGAAACTCTATCCTATATAGAAATAGAAATCGTTTTTATTTTGATCCGATCAAAATAGGATTTTAGAGATAAGGAATAAAAAAATTATGAATAAATCTAAGCGACTTTTTACTAAATCCAAGCGATCTTTTCGTAGGCGTTTGCCCCCGATCCAATCGGGGGATCGAATTGATTATAGAAACATGAGTTTAATTAGTCGATTTATTAGTGAACAAGGAAAAATATTATCTAGACGGGTGAATAGAGTTACTTTAAAACAACAACGATTAATCACTATTGCTATAAAACAAGCTCGTATTTTATCTTTGTTACCTTTTCTTAATAATCAGAAACAATTTGAAAGAAGTGAGTCGACCCCTAGAACTACTAGCCTTAGAACCAGAAAAAAATAGACTTATTCTTCAAGTGAATAACAATTTCAATCTGAAGGAATTAAAAAAGATATTAATATTTTGTTCGAAAAATCCAATCAAGAATCCAAATTGGATTGTTACGTCTGTGTCTGTCATAAAAAAAAAAAGAAAAGAATCGTCGAAAAGAAAAAGAATAACTCGTTTTTTAGCGACTATATACTCTCGTTTTGTTTTGACGACCTTTTTTTATAATACTAATTTCTACTCTACCTTCCCCGAGCTCATTCTCCTTAGAACTCTATTTCAAATATTTTCGTGGATTTCTTCCAATCCCCTTATTTTTTTATGTCATTCGAAATTGTATAAAGACAACTCCTATTTAATAGAGCTATTTGTGCAAGTATTTTCCGATTAAGAAGTAATTGCTTCTTGTACAGATTGTGTATGAATTGGTTATAACTATAGAATACCCCCATTTCGTGAATTACGGCATTTATTCGAGTGATCCATAAACGGCGAAAATCTCTTTTTCTTTTACCCCTATCCCGATGAGCCGAAACTAAAGCTCTTATTCTTTGTTGAGTCATAGTTCGTGTAAGTCGTGAATGAGCCCCTCGAAAGCTTGATGCAAATAAACGAAGTTTTGTTCTACGCCTCCGAGCTATATATCCGCGTTTAATTCTAGTCATTGAATAAATCAAACTTTGATGAATAACTAATTCTTTTTGTAGTTATTCTTTTCCCCTTAGTCTATTAATAACCAAACGAATTATTCCAATGTATAAAAAAAAATTCCAATGGCTTTTGCTACTCTAACCTTCCCCACCACTATTTTTTGCTAGGTCTTTTCCTTTGCTTTGCTTTGCTTTGAAAGGATAAATGGCCTTGATATTTGATATAAAAAAAAGAATAACTACAAAAAGTAGTAAATAGAATTGGATAAATAGTGGGTTCCATCGTTTCTATGGTTACTTCTAAAACGGTGAGGTCCTCTCTATACACCGGAGCTCCTTCTTTTAATTAATTCATAAATAAATACTATTGGTAACTTGTACAATTCACATTCTTTGGCTCTACCCCATGAATATTCCAGTAATAGGTCTTTCACAATGAGATCCACTTTATACAGTAACGGTATTTCATTTTTAAAATTGATTTGGTCATTTACCCTGTTAGTCCGTTCTTTTCTTTCAAGAGTGGAATCTTTTTTCTAAAAAATGGAATTTCCCCCGCTTAATGGATAATAATTTGTTATCATTGGGGGTTTTCTAAAAAATGGAGTTGATTGGATTTGCACCAATGTAAACCATAAGTTTTAGACACAATAGAATATATGAACGATCTATATTTTTTAAATAATGAATCGAGTTCCTCCATTCTATTTTATTCACAGGTACTGATCCTTGATATTTCAAAAAGAATTTCCTTTTTGTGTTTCAGTCTATGATCTAAACGAGTCGCACATACACCCGAGTACATGTTCCTCGTCGCTGAGGGCATCCCCGAAGCGCTGGGGATTTCGTGACATTTCGGATTGGCTGTCTTGTATTTCTAATAAGTTGTTTAATGGTTGGCATACGGAATCATATAAATAATGGGCTGGTTTAGATTAGTTCTAACCGGCTAATTCTGAATTACTTCTCTTCAAGATTCTCTTCACTATTTTTTTTTTATATTGAAGAGAATATGAAACTAAACCTTTAATCTAAAAATATATAAAATTAGAAATTGTAGATTTGCATGAAATCGCTCCTATTTTTTATTGAACCGCTACAAGATCAACAATTCCATGAGCTTGGGCTTCTGTTGCTGACATAAAAACATCCCTTTCCATGTCTTCGGATACAACCCATATAGGTTTGCCCGTTCTTTGTACATAAACCCTTGTGATGGTTTCGCGAAGTTTTAGTAGTTCTTCCGCTTCCAAGATAAATTCTCCCGTTTGTGCCTCATAAAACGAACTAGCGGGTTGATGGATCATTACCCTGATGATATAATAGAAAAGGTTTTTCTATTTCGCAGAATGAGGCGGGATAACCAAAACCAAAAAAACAGAGAAAATTGAATAACCGTACAGGCTTTTTTTGTGTATTGCATACGGCTCCACAATGGAATTTACTTTTTTGACCTTTCCTTTTGGCGAAAGAAAACAAAATATAGGTTGTATTATACGCAGATCCAGAAATCATCCAATTACCATCCTTCTTTTTTTTGTAGGAGTTAAAAAAATACTATGATGGTTCCGTTGCTTTATATATCATTTTTTTGATTCGTCTATGATTCAGCAATCCCAAAGTGTCTTTTTTTTATATAAATTTTGTAAATAAGCTTCCGGTGTGAAAACAAAGTTTGTGACGCTGAAATGTGCCCGAATAGGTAAGATATCATTTGAAACACCCCTTCCTTATCTCATACTACTCTTTCAATATATAATCTAATTTTTTTAATCTAAAAAATTTCATATCGAATTCGAAGTGCCATGCTATTATTACTTAACTAATTCATATTTCCGATGGCGAAGGCATAGTATTTTTTTCTCGAAAATAAAAAAACTCATTGGCGCCAAGCGTGAGGGAATGCTATACGTTTGGTAATTGCTCCTCCGACCAGGATAAAGGATGCTATTGAAGCGGCCAATCCCATGCATATTGTCTGTACGTCGGGTCGCACAAATTGCATAGTATCATAAATAGCCATTCCAGATATTACCCATCCACCAGGAGAGTTTATAAACAAATAAAGATCTTTGGTATCCTTTTCTATACTGAGATATATCATAAGACTAATAAGTTGATTCGAGATTTCGGTATCAACCTCTTGGCCTAAAAAAAATAATCTTTCTCGATAAAGTCGGTTGATTAGGATAAAATTTTATTCCTTAGGAGCCGTACAGGCACCTTTTGATGCATACGGTTCAACAAAAATTGTGAAAAAATCAATGTGTCGATTCCAACCTCCCCTTTTTTCATAGAAGGTTTTTCTTTCTAACTTATAACGGAAGGGCTTGCTCCCAAAAGTAAAAGAAAAATTAAGTTTTGGCGCCTTTTACCTTTTATTAGATATTATAATCCTATAATAAAACGATTGATTAAGCCTGTCAGACTCACTTGATTCATTGATATTTTTTTTTCATCGAGATTCAGCGATGGTTTTTTCTTGTTCCTGAACGGGCTTCTTCCTTTTTTTATTCCATTTTTTAGGTTTATGCTCTACCCCGAGTAAAAGGAAAAATTTGCCCGATTTTTATTTGCACATATAGGACAAATGAACCAAATACCGCGTCTTTTTTTACTACTCCTTCTTTTTTTTTTCAATTAATTTCTTTCACATGTCTTCTGTCAAATAGTCAACAAATTTTGAATTATATTATTTGATTTGAGCAACAGTTTTAGATCACCCTGTTTCAATTTTTTTTATAGAATTTTTTATCAGAATTTTGCATATCATATAAGTAGTAATTATAAAAATATTATATATTAATTATCAATTGGGTTTTTGCTAAACGGAGCCTGGATACTTCATGTTATTAGTCCGATCACGTAAACCATAAAAAAAATTTGATAATCTAATATCAATCTAAATACTCCCTGCATTTAATTCCACTTTATTTTTTGCGCTTCGCGTTACAAATTTTTGATAATTTAATCAATCTTTTTGAGCGAAACAGAGGATATCTCGATCGAGGGAGAAAATGGGGAAATCCCATATAGCCCAATATATCTGACAAGTCGCACTATATGTCAACCCAAGATGTATCTCCTTCTCCAGGACTTCGAAAAGGTACTTTTGGAACGCCAATAGGCATGAAATAAAAAAAAAGAGAATGAAGTTCTCTATTTCACTTTGATGTGGAAACGTAAGATTGGGGTTTCGGTTTTTAATACTATTATCCTTTTTTCCTACTTTATTAATCATATTTAAATTAATGATATTTACTACATAAGTTGAATAAGCTAAAATAAAATATAAAATAAAAGTAAAGTAAGAGAGAATGAATAAACCTAAAGGAAATTTTTTACGAACGGGCTTCTGACTGATCAACAACAATAGCTATCTTGGTTCATATAAAAGAGGATTCACCCCCATTGCGTATTGGTACTTATCGGATATAGAATAGATCCGCTTCCCTTTTTTCCTATGAATCCAATTGTTCCATTATTACTAACAGAATAGAACAAAAATTAATCCTTTCTCCGAAATAATTACCTAAAAAGGGGGGGTACGTAGCATAGTTTTTTCCAATGCAATAAAGTTACATAGTGTCTATTTTTCGTTGATAAAGGGGTATTTCCATGGGTTTGCCTTGGTATCGTGTTCATACTGTTGTATTGAATGATCCCGGTCGTTTACTTTCTGTTCATATAATGCATACTGCTCTGGTTGCTGGTTGGGCCGGTTCGATGGCTCTATATGAATTAGCAGTTTTTGATCCCTCCGACCCCGTTCTTGATCCAATGTGGAGACAAGGTATGTTCGTTATACCTTTTATGACTCGTTTAGGAATAACCAATTCGTGGGGCGGTTGGAATATTACAGGAGGGACTATAACGAATCCGGGTCTTTGGAGTTACGAAGGGGTAGCCGGAGCACATATCGTGTTTTCTGGCTTGTGCTTCTTGGCAGCTATTTGGCATTGGGTATATTGGGATCTAGAAATTTTTTGTGATGAACGTACAGGAAAACCTTCTTTGGATTTGCCCAAGATTTTTGGAATTCATTTATTTCTTTCAGGAGTGGCTTGCTTTGGTTTTGGCGCATTTCATGTAACAGGATTATATGGTCCTGGAATATGGGTATCCGACCCTTATGGACTAACCGGAAAGGTCCAACCCGTAAACCCGGCGTGGGGCGTGGAGGGTTTTGACCCTTTTGTTCCGGGAGGAATAGCCTCTCATCATATTGCAGCAGGGACGTTGGGTATATTAGCGGGCCTATTCCATCTTAGTGTTCGTCCGCCTCAACGTCTATACAAAGGATTACGTATGGGCAATATTGAAACCGTCCTTTCCAGTAGTATTGCTGCTGTCTTTTTTGCAGCTTTTGTTGTTGCTGGAACTATGTGGTATGGTTCTGCAACTACTCCCATCGAATTATTTGGTCCTACTCGTTATCAATGGGATCAGGGATACTTTCAACAAGAAATATATCGAAGAGTTAGTGCTGGACTGGCTGAAAATCAAAGTGTATCAGAAGCTTGGTCTAAAATTCCGGAAAAATTAGCTTTTTATGATTATATTGGTAATAATCCAGCAAAAGGGGGGTTATTCCGAGCGGGTTCAATGGACAATGGGGATGGAATAGCTGTTGGATGGTTAGGACACCCCGTCTTTAGAAATAAAGAAGGGCGTGAACTTTTTGTACGCCGTATGCCTACTTTTTTTGAAACATTTCCGGTTGTTTTGGTAGACGGAGACGGAATTGTTAGAGCCGACGTCCCGTTTAGAAGGGCAGAATCAAAATATAGTGTCGAACAAGTAGGTGTAACTGTTGAGTTTTATGGTGGTGAACTCAATGGAGTGAGTTATAGTGATCCCGCAACTGTGAAAAAATATGCTAGACGGGCTCAATTGGGTGAGATTTTTGAATTAGATCGTGCGACTTTGAAATCCGATGGTGTTTTTCGTAGCAGTCCAAGAGGTTGGTTTACGTTTGGACATGCTTCGTTTGCTCTACTTTTCTTCTTTGGACACATTTGGCATGGTTCTAGAACCCTCTTCAGAGATGTTTTTGCTGGTATTGATCCAGATTTGGATGCTCAAGTGGAATTTGGGGCATTCCAAAAACTTGGAGATCCAACTACAAAAAGACAAGCAGTCTGATGCAACATTGCTTTTTTTCTTCTAGTTTCTGTTTGCGATTTTATTTAATAGGTAGGGTACTGTAGGAATCTTGATTTAAATCGCTGCCGTTTCTTTGACTCTTTTTCTTTCTTTCTTTATCCAGAGGGATACTCCCAAGTAAACAAAACAGGTATGAAAGCTATAATTGTAAACCACGATCAAATTTATGGAAGCATTGGTTTATACATTTCTCTTAGTATCCACTTTAGGGATAATTTTTTTCGCTATTTTTTTTCGGGAACCACCTAAAATTTCAACTAAAAAATGAAATAATTTTGCATTATCTTCATTGACGTAATCAGCCTCCAAATATTTGGAGGCTGATTACGTCAACTAGTCCCCGTGTTCCTCGAATGGATCTCTTAGTTGTTGAGAGGGTTGCCCAAAGGCAGTATATAGAGCATACCCAGTAAAACTTACAAGTAACCCAGATATAAAGATGGCGACTAGGGTTGCTGTTTCCATTATTATAGAATTGAAAGACCACAATGGATCTATGCTAAGATCATTTATTTACAACGGAATGGTATACAAAGTCAACAGATCGTAATGAATACAAAATAAGATTTATGGCTACACAAACTGTTGAGGATAGTTCTAGATCTGGTCCAAGAAGCACTACTGTAGGGAAGTTATTGAAACCATTGAATTCCGAATATGGTAAAGTAGCTCCTGGATGGGGAACGACCCCTTTGATGGGTGTTGCAATGGCTTTATTTGCGGTATTCCTATCTATTATTTTGGAGATTTATAATTCTTCTGTTCTACTGGATGGAATTTCAGTGAATTAGACTGAGAAGAATCTTGAAGTTCTAGCTTTTAGCTCGATACAAAAAAGTAAAGTATGTAGGTCTAACAATTTTAGCCTATTCTTCTTTGGTAGTTCGACCGCGAAATTTTTTTTCTGCATTGTATATTTCCGGAATATGAGTGTGTGACTTGTTAGAATTGACCCTATGGATAGTACAGAGAATGGGGTCTGTCATCTTTATCAAGATGGTTTTACTTCGTCGGATATTCATTCGAGTATCTGGAGCACGAAATAGATCAAATAGATCACAAAGTATTCGA